ACTTCGAGAGAAAATTGGGCAGAAACATCTGAACTAAATAAAATTCATGATATCCTTCTTCCCTATCCCAATTCTCCAGAAAATGAACAGAAAATCGAAAGATCAGAAAAAAAACAAACCAAAATTGATTCAAATAATAGGTTAAAGTTTTCATTGAACGCAATTCTAACTAACTCTAATCGTGAAAAAAAATCTATTGGAATAAACGAAATAGGTAAAAAACTCCCGCGATGGTCATACAAATTAATCAACGAGTTGGAACAACATTTTAAAAAACGACGAAAAGAACAAGGCATAATGCAAGGGCTAGATCACCAGCTTCGAACAAGAAGATTTAAACGTATAGCTTTTTTAACTCGTTCCAGACGAAGTTTTAAGAAGTCTCATTTCAAGAATTATAATCTTTATAGAAAATTTAATAGAGATTCGGGTTTTATAAGTTATTTGGAAGAACCAGATTTTCGTCGAGCCGTAATCAAAGGCTCTATGCGTATTCAAAGGCGTAAAATGGTTATTTGGGGACCGTCTCAAGGAAATCCCCATTCCCCCCTTTTTTTGGAAAAAATGGAAGATTTTCCTTTTCCTATATCCGACCTAATGAAACTTTTTTTTAATATTAGAGATTGGTTGGGTAAAAAGTCAGAATTCGAAATTTTAGATCAACAATTCCAAATAAAAAAAAACAACCAGGAAGACGCAATAGAATTCTGGGAGAACATTCCATATGCACAAAAATCAAGAAGTATTCTGTTACTAGCTCAATCAATTTTTAGAAGATATATTAAATTACCCTTATTGATAATAGCTAAGAATATTGGGCGTATTTTATTACGGCAATCTCCGGAATGGTATGAGGATTTCCAAGATTGGAATAGAGAAATTTATCTAAAGTGCAGCTATAATGGTCTTCAATTCTCCAAAACAGAATTTCCTAAAAATTGGTTAAGAGAAGGTTTTCAGATCAAAATCCTATATCCTTTTCATTTGAAACCTTGGCACAGATCTAAACTACGACTCTCTGATAGAGATCGAAAGCAACAAGACGATTTTGATTCTTGTTTTTTAACAGTTTTGGGAATGGAAACGGAATATCCTTATGGTCCTCCTCGAAAAACACCTTCCTTTTTTGAACCCATTTTTAAAGATATAGACTATAAAGTTGAAATCAGAAAATTAAATTTTAAAGTTCGAAGAGTTTTAAAAAAAATAACAAAGAAAGAAGCAAAAGCATTTTTATTTTTAAAACAAAAAATAAAAGAACTTTTAACAGGAAAGAAAATTACATTATTTATACCGAGAGAAATATATGAATCAAATGAAACTCAAACAGAAAAGGATTCTATAATCAGCAATAAGATAATTCACGAATCGCTTAGTCAAAATCGATCTACAGGTTCGACAAATTATTCACAGGCAGAAGAAGAACGGAAACATAGAATTGATAGAAGAAACACAATAATAAATCAAATAGAAATAACGAAAAAAAATAAAAAGAATAATGTAGAATCGCCCCCAAAACTTTGGAAAATATTAAAAAGAAAAAATATTGAATTAATAGTTAAATTTTTTATTGAAAAAATATACATAGATATCTTTCTATGCATCGTTAATATACGCAGAATCGCTCTACAACTTTTTATGGAATCAACAAAAAAAATTCTTGAAAAATACATTGACCATAATGAAACAAATCAAGAAAGGATTAATAAAACAAAACAAAATAAAATTGATTTGATTTCGCCTACGACTATAAAAAAAGCTTTTGATAATCTTAGAAATAGTAAGCGGAAGTCACATATTTTTTTTGATTTATCTTACTTGTCACAAAAATATGTATTTTTTAAATTATCACAAACCCAAGTTATTAACTTCAATAAGTTAAGATCTATTCTTCAGGATAATGGACCGTCTTTTTTTCTTAAGAATGAAATAAAGTATTTTTTTGGAAGACAAGGAATATTTGATTCCGAAGTAAGACATAAGAAACTTCCAAATTATGGAATGAATCCATGGAAAAACTGGTTAAGAGGTCATTATCAATACGATTTATCTCAGATTACATGGTCTAGATTAGTTCCACAAAAATGGCGAAATGGAATAAATCAATGCCATACGTCTCAAAATAAGGATCTAAAGAAATGGTATTCCCATGAAAAAGACCAATTATTTGATTACAAAAAAAAACAAAATTCGAAAGTATATTTATTACCAAATAAAGAAGAGAATTTAAAAAAAAACTATAGATATGATCGTTTATCATATAAATATATTCATTCTGATACTAAGAAGAAGTCCTATATTTATAGATCATCATTAGAAACAAATAAGAAGAAAGAAAATTCCACCAGAAATAAAGAAAAAATTTTTAACATACTCGAAAATATTCCTATCAAGAATTATCTAGGAAAAAGTGATATTATATCTATGGAAAAAAATACAGATAGAAAATATTTGGGTTGTAATTTTAATACAAATATTCAGGTTGAACCTAATAAGGACC